TGCATTTTTCCTTCCTGCTGAGAAAGCATTCGTTCTTCAGCCCAGTTCCTTTTCTCAAAAGACTTCAATTGGTACGCGTAAGAAATAGGCCAATTCCGCGGCTTTTTGTTCAATTTCTCGTGGAGTCAAATTCTCATCAGTACGGGTCAACGGAATAGCCCCCCGGCCTCTGATATCCATATAAAGGACACGACGAGCATAAATACCCTCTTTAACTTCTATTCTAACGGATTGAATATCTTTTATATAGAATCGGAGGAATATGCGACGATTTTTTCCAGGAAATCCCCAACGAAAAATACACACTATTCCTTCTTTTCTATCGAATCGATCATAACCACTACCTACATTCCAGGAAATTGTGCACCACAAATAGGAACTAATAAAGAGACCCGCGATCCCGTAGAAAGACATCACGATCCCTTGTGGAAAAAAAATGATTTGCTGAGACGGAACAAAAGATATCAAATTTCTACCAAGATAACTGGAAGTTCCAACCAATAAGAATCCTAATGAACCTAAAAAAACGATAAGGGCCCAGCAAAAATTACCTAGTTTTCGAGACCCCGTTATAAGTTCTATCCATATATGTTCTGATCGCCAACTCATACTTGATCCGATTTCATTTTATTGGAATTGAGAGAATACCCCCAATGCAAATGATTTTGACTTTACTTTTTTTTGTTTCCGAAGGAACTCTCATCAACTAGCACTAGTTTGATGTGAACTAGTACTAGTTTGATGTGAACTTTTAGGAGTAAGTCATCAAATTGGTTAGATCTAAAATCAAATTGGTTAGATCTAAAATAATAACATACCCTTCATATGATCCCAATATACATATAGATCCATCAACTTTACATTTTAGGCATCCAGCGCTCCTGATCTATTTGAAACTAGTTAGAATTCATTTACCCATAGATCATTTTCTGCAGACATAAGAGCTTTTTCCTTTATGTTCGCCGGAAATCACATGTTATACCATATTTCCCGAAATAAATATCTGTGTTATGCTACAAGTCTAAGTTTCAAAAAAACGGATGAGATTTTGTCCCCTCAGATCTAAAGAATCTTGTTTTTTTGAACATAAAGAAATAAAGAAGCCATTGCCATTGCCGGAAATACTAGGCCTACTAAAGGCACAAAAATAGAGGGAAAATTGAAAGTTGTCATAAAATGGGTACCTCGATTGACTATTTGTACCTGTTATTATTTTTTTTTTTAATATTTTATATATGTTTATATATATACTAATTTACTAATTATGTATATACTAATTATGTAATTGTATAATTGTATATAATTCTAATTAAGGACTGTAATTATTATGAATTCGTAGTCATTATTAATTCATAAAATTTTTAAATTCTTATTAGATTAGAGATATAACTATCTATATATCTAAGGATATAACTATCTATATATCTAAGTGAGTATATAGAATAAGTCCAAGGAATGTAGAACTAAAAAAATGGAATTATTCATCTTTCTACATGAAAGATACATATGATAATCAACTTTCTTACTTTATCTTTATTTCTTTGTATTTTGTTCTTGTCTTCTAATTTAATAAAGAAAGAGCTTTTTAGTAAAAAAAGGAGTTATCTGCAACTTTTGATTCTTTCTACAATTAGATCTTAGGTCACCAAAGAAAACTCCATTCTTATTTACTTTGATTCCGATAAGCTAACTACTTGTTTGGTACAAATAAAATAATGGAACTTAGTGCGCTCTACTTGATTGAATTGGAATTCAAAGGAAAGAAGGAGTGGAGGTTCAATAACTCACTCAGAACGCCTTTTAAAAGCTCACGTGGTACCATTAGGTCGAATAAGCCCTTCTCAAAAAATAACAATTCAGCCTCTTGTGAACCTTCGGGTACTGTTATGTTCAATGTTTCTTCAATTACTCTTTTACCCGCAAATGCAATGTAGGCATTGGGTTCGGCAATAATGATATTTCCCAACATACCAAAACTAGCTGTTACCCCACCAGTAGTAGGAGATGTAAGGATTGATACATAAAATGACTTTTTATTGGATTGATAATCATATAAGGCAGACGAGATTTTAGCCATTTGCATCAAGCTCAAACTTCCTTCTTGCATGCGCGCCCCACCCGAAGCGCACACTATAATAAGAGGTAGAAGTTGCTTGGTAGCGTACTCAATCAAACGGGTGATTTTCTCCCCGACTACGGATCCCATACTGCCCCCTATAAACTCAAAATCCATAACCCCAATTGCTACGGGAATATCATTTAGCTCACCTACGCCTGTTTGAACAGCCTCAGTTAATCCTGTCTCTGTTTGATAAGACTCAAGACGATCTATATAATCTATATAAGGCTCGTCCTCGTCGTCCCCCTCCAAATCTAATTCCATCTCTTCGTTTTCCCTTTTAATCTCCTCCCAATCCAATCCTGCGCTTTTGAATAAAAGCTTAATATCTTCTTCATCCATAGGCTCCTCCTCCGCAATGTCTTCACCCATAGGATTCTC